ATTTCATTCTTTTAACTAACTGCGGAAGAATTTGCAAGTTGATAAAACCCGGCGGTCTAATTTTCCATCTCCAAGGAAAAACACTCTGATCTCCTATCAGAAAAATTCCCAATTCTCCTTTTGGTGATTCGACTCTTACATAAAGTTCTTGCTTGGACAATTCAAAAGTTGGAGAAGGTTTTTTACTAATAAATCGATATTCAAAATCATTCCATTCGGAGTCTTTTATTCTATCAAAGTGGCGGCTTTCCAAATTTTCATAGGGTCCCCCTGGAATTCCTTCCAGAGCTTGTTGGATAATTTGTGTGGATTCTGTCATTTCGCCGATTCGTACTAAATACCGAGCTAATGAATCCCCCTCTTTTTGCCATTGAATCTCCCAATCAAATTCGTCGTAACACTCATACCGATCAACTTTACGAAGGTCCCATTGTATTCCGGAAGCTCGTAGCATTGGGCCCGATAAACCCCAATTTAGTGCTTCTTCTCCGCCAATAATGCCTACGCCCTCAACCCGTTCTAAAAAAATAGGATTCCGTGTAATAAGCTTTTGATATTCAGCAACCCCGGTTAAAAAATAATTGCAAAAATCCAAACATTTATCTATCCAGCCATGAGGTAGATCAGCAGCGACTCCTCCGATACGAAAATAATTATGCATCATGCGCATGCCGGTAGCAGCTTCGAATAGGTCATATATCAATTCTCGTTCTCGAAAAATGTAGAAAAAGGGGGTCTGCGCCCCAATATCTGCCATAAAAGGGCCAAGCCATAACAAATGGGAAGCGATACGACTCAACTCCAACATAATAACTCTGATATAGCTAGCCCTTTTAGGTACTTGAATATTGCCTAGCTGTTCGGGTCCATTTACGGTTATTGCTTCTGTGAACATAGTAGCTAAATAATCCCAACGTGTTACATAAGGCAAATATTGTATAATTGTTCGATTTTCCGCAATTTTCTCCATCCCTCTATGTAAATAACCCAATATTGGTTCACAATCAATAACATCTTCACCATCGAGAGTAACGATCAGTCGAAGAACACCATGCATTGATGGGTGGTGGGGGCCCATATTGACTATCATGAGGTCTTTTCTTGTAGTTGGTGCAATCATAAGTTTTTCCCGAGTCATTCTTCCATGCATTGCTGAAAGTCAAAAGAAGTTCATCAAAATTTCAACGACTAAGCTTAAGCTCAAATGGCATCACGCTTCAAATTAACGAGTTTTTATCTCTCGAATATCCAACTCACTAATTAATTCTTTATAGCGCCCTCTATTTATTTTTGACAAATAGGCCAGCAGTCGTTGACGTTTTCCCAAAATTTTTCGCAAACCTCTCTGAGATGAAAAGTCTTTTTTGTGCAATTCCAAATGTGAAGTAAGTCTCCTTATCTTGGTGGTGAAACTGAATACTTGAAATTCAACAGACCCTCTCTTTTCTTCGTTTTGTTTTTGAGAAATAACCGAAATGAATGAATTTTTTACCATAAAAAACCCCCTTTGCTTTTTACAGATATGGATTTTACCGATCAATAATAATAATGCCATTAATTTGAAAATTTGAATGTAGTATATACAACAATCTAATGCAAATTTCTTTATGAACTCCTAATTTCCTGAATTCAAATCAATCAATCCAATTTCATATTGGATACTAGAATGAAAGGTGAGACAAGACATGTGATCTGTGTATTTGTTTGGTTTCATATACCCTATTATATATAGGGTATAGGATATATAGAAAAAGTGTATTATCAACAAATTTTCAATCGTGGATACAGATGTATCCTTAACATACTGAAACGACTACCATTATTAGTATCAAACCAATAACGATTCATACAAGCTAAATCTTCTAATCGATAATTAGGCCAAAGAAAGAGCTTTAATTTCATTAATTGATTTTTCTCTCTATCAAGGTGGTTATTGTCCTGTGAAACTTGGCTGCTGTTTTTTACGTTCTTTCCGTTCCAAAATACCGGATCTCTATCTATATAATTTATATTTTTTGAATTGAAACAAATTAGAATTCTCAATTTTCTACAATGTCTAAAGGCTAAAATATTTTCGGGAACAAGTAAATAAAAATGATTTTTGTTTCTATTTCCGGTTATTTTTTGATGTGGTGAAATAGTTTCATCAAAATTATTGTTAGCAACATATCCCTGCTCTTGGTATTTTTGATTAGTTTGATGCTTACTCTTATGAACCAACGAAATACCTATGGTTTGATACATAATAAATTGCCCATCTTTTTTTCCAGACAAACGAATGGGTTCTAGAATCAATACTCCCTTTTTCATCAATTCTGAAAGAGTTAAATTCTTCTGAATCAGCATTATATCCAAATTCATTTCTCTCTTTTGAATCGAGGATATAGTAATTTTTCTTGGATCTATCAGTCTAAGCAGGAGACAATATACCTTGATATTATTGATCAGTCTTTGAGTCAAAGTCTCATCCCATCTCAATTGAAAAAGCAAAAAACGTTTCAGGAAGAAATCTAGTTCTGCTTCCGTGTTGCTTTTGTATTGTTTTTTCTTTTTCCCTTTTTTCATGTCCGATCTTGTTGCATAATTTGCTTCAATATCTTTTTGTTCTGAGAGAACAGATCTTCGATCCACTTGGCTTGTGAGTTCTTTTTCTTCTTTATTTCGATACTTTTTATTTGATGCTATCAAAAAACTTCCTTTTTCCTTTTCATTGATCTTTTTAGTTTCTTTAGTTTCACTTATATCTAAATTTAAAAGCAGCAATTTGCTTGGTATAAACCAAGGTTTCAGTTTATATGTCTTATAAAGTAACACAAATTCTGGGAAGAACCAAAGTTCCAGATTTGATCTGGGACGCTTTAGCATTTTTTCATTCATTCCCATCCAATCAAAAAATCCTTTGTGGGAGTTTGCTAGATTGATCTCTGGAATCATAAGATAAAAAAGATCTTTTTTAGAAATTATTTGAGAATTATTAGTACGAATTTGAGTATTTTGATTCCTATTGGTATCGATTATGATTGAGGCCTCAATACCGATTTTTTGTCTAATAAAAAAATAGAAAATTTTCCGATCGAAATATTTTCTATCGGACGGTTTTTCCATATATATAATATCGACCTTTCCTAGATCATTTTTAATAGGGATGTTCCTGAGCATATCAAAAAGGGTTTCTTTAGACGTGTTATAAGAAATCTCTTTGTTCTTCTTTCCGTGAAGGGGAGATCTAGAAAAAAAGCATTCCGCTTTATTTTCATAATTAAGAAATTTATATGATAAAAGATCATATCTATAGTATTTTATAAAAGTATCTTTTTGATTCGATAATGAATATACTTCAAATTGTTTTTTGTAATTCATTAATGAGTCTTTTTCAGATGAATGCCGTTTGCTTAAATTTTCCTTTTTAGCTATACGACGCTGATAAACTGTATTTCGCCATTTTTCTGGTATTAATCTAGACCATCTAATCTGAGATAAATGGTATTGATAATGTCCTCGTAACCAGGTTTTCCATGGATTCATTTCATAACTCGGAATTTTTTTATCTGATAATTTCGAATGAAACATTCCTCGTGTTTCACAAGAATCCTTTATTTTAGGCTTAAGAAAAGGGGGGATTCCTTGATATTGAACAACAGGTCTTAACGAGTTACTAACTTGGATTTGTGATAATTTGTAAAATACATATGCTTGTGGCATGTAGGATAAGTCATAAAAAATATGTGAATTTCTTTTAATATTACTAATATTATCAAGTGGCTTTTTTATAGTCGAAATAAACGGAATTGGAGGTTTCTTTTTTTTATTAATTTTTTCTTCTTTTCTTTCATTATTGTAAATGGATTTATCAATAATTTTTTTTGTTAATTTAAGAAAAAGTTCTGTATTTATTCTGGGAATATTAATGATAGATAAAAATAGAGCCGTGTATATTTTTTCAATAAAAATTTTGAAAAGGGGGAGTAATTTATAGATTAATCGAGCATTCCTTATTTTTAATATTTGCCGTTTTTCGAACCTTTTAGCATTATAACTTGTAGGACTAAGATTATTTATTCTTGGAGTTACTTTTTTTTTCTCTTTTGTGATTCTTTCTATTTGATTTCGAATTGTACTTGTTCTATCAGTAAAATCCTTCCTTTTTTTTTCTGTCAATGAAGAATTTGTCCAACTCGGAGATGTAATTTGACTAAAGGATTCGTGAATTATCTGATTGCTTCTTTTGGAATCTTTTTCTTCTTTAATTTCGGTTGATGCATATACTCCTACTTCTCTTAATCTAAAAAATAGAATTGGATTTACTTTGGAAAGTTTTTTTAGTATTTTTTTTATAAAAATAACACTTTTGATAACCCATTTTTTTGTTTCTTTTGAAACTTTTCGAAGTAATTTTAGTTTTCCTTTGAAAACAGTTAGAACTCGAAAATACTTCTTTTTACAGTTTCCCATTTTTTTTTCAAATTCCTTTAAGATGGGTTTAAAAAAGGAAAGTCGTTTTCGGGGCGAACAAAAGGGAAGTTCAGTTTCCATTCCCCAAACTGTTAAAAAACAAAAATCATCTTTTTCTTTTTTATTTTTCATTAGATCTTTCTGAGAGGATCGTAGTTTTGATTTGTGCCAAGGTTTCAGACAGAAAGGAAATAAGATTTTTATCTGAATACCATCTGTTAACCAATTTTTTGGAAATTCTGTTTCGGATAATGGAACACCATTATAGGTACATTTTAGATGGATCTCTCTATTCCATTCCTGTAAATCCTCAGACCATTCGGGAAGTTGCAATAGGAATATACGTCCAATATTTTTCGCAATTATGAATGAAGGTAATAGAATATATTTTCTAAAAATAGATTGAGTTAGTAACATGCAACCTCTTATTACTTGCGCAAATGGAATACTATCCCAGGCCTCTGCTATCTTTATTCGTTCTTTTTCTTTTCTTTTGTTCTTCTCTTTTTTTTCTTCTCTTTTTGTTTGTTCTTTTGTACACTCTACAA